ATATTTTTAGTTTAGGAAAAAAGATCTTTTAGATAGATCTCTTTCCGTTTTTTTTTTTACAATTTCCTTCGCAATCTTTTTTACTATAAATACTTTTACTATATACACTAAATATACACTAACTAAATACACTAAATCCTATACTTAACCTTATTTGATTTGCATCTTTTTGATTTGGATAAGCTTTTCTATATTTCTTTATTTTATCTATTTATATTTATGTTCCCTAAGTGGATTTTATCGAGCCGCACACACATTGCGGCGGGCTAAGCTAAAAAAAAAACTATTTCGAAAACTAGTCAATGATGGCCTTCCATGGATTCGCCTATATAAGCCGCAGCTAAAGTTGCAAAAATAAGAGCTTGAATACCGCTTGTAAATAATCCAAGGAACATGACAGGTATAGGAACCACTAAAGGCACTAAAGAAACAAGAACAACAACTACTAATTCATCAGCTAATATATTTCCGAAAAGTCGAAAACTTAGTGATAAGGGTTTTGTGAAATCTTCTAAAATGTTAATCGGTAAAAGGATTGGAGTTGGCTGAATGTATTTACCAAAATAACCAAATCCTTTTTTGGAAAGACCCGCATAGAAATATGCTCCTGACGTAAGTAAAGCTAATGCAACGGTAGTATTTATATCATTTGTGGGTGCAGCTAACTCCCCATGAGGTAACTGTATGATTTTCCAAGGTAAAAGAGCCCCTGACCAATTAGAAACAAAAATAAATAGAAACAGAGTTCCAATAAAGGGAACCCACGGACCATATTCTTCTCCAATCTGAGTTTGACTCACGTCTCGAATGAATTCAAGGACATATTCAAAGAAATTCTGACCATCAGTAGGAATGGTTTGGGGATTTCGAGCAGCTATAATGGCTGAAACTAATAAGATAGCAATTACAACCCAAGAAGTAATAAGTACTTGGGCATGGACTTGGAAACCCCCTATTTGCCAATAGAAATGTTGGCCTACTTCTACAGCGGATATATCGTACAATCTGTTGATGGAACATAATAGAACATTCATATTGCCCTCTGAAAGAAATAGAACTTGAAAAGGAATTATTTTGATTCAACCATCTCTTTTTCGGCTTGTCTACTTAAATTGTCTATTTTGAATACCGATTAATCACATAATACATAATATAAAATATCTCTGGTTATTATGATTTTTTTTGCGCGATTCGTATAGTAACCGATTCCATAAATCTAGGGAGTGACCCAAACCAAATAAATAATTTATTTATCTTATTATTAATCAAGAATTTGGTATATAGCTAGAACGACCCTCACAAATTGCGAATACTAATTTGTTAAGAATTAATCGGATTGAAGCTATAGCATCATCATTAGCTGGAATCGAAATATCTGCGAGATCCGGGTCACAATTTGTATCGATTAAACAAATCGTTGGAATTCCCAAAGTGATACATTCTCGAAGGGCTGTATATTCTTTTTGCTGATCAACTATGATTACAATATCGGGTAACCCTGCCATATATTTTATGCCGTCCAGATATCTTTCCAAGTGAGATAATTGTCTCTTCAACATAGCAGCATCTCTTTTCGGAAGACGGTTGAGTCTCCCCGTCTTTTGTTCCGCTCTCAAGTCCCTGAACTTATGAAGTCTCTTTTCTGTAGTATACCAATTCGTTAACATACCACCGAGCCATTTTTTATTAACATAATGACACCGAGCTCTTATTGCAGCTTGCGCCACTGAATTAGCTGCTTTTTGTTTGGTACCAACAATTAAAAATTGTTTTCCCCTACTTGCTGCATCAAAAACTAAATCACAAGCTTCTGATAAAAAACGAGCAGTTCTTATAAGATTTGTAATATGAATACCTTTACGCTTTGCCGATATATAAGGTGCCATTCTAGGATTCCATTTCCTAGTACCATGGCCAAAATGAACTCCTGCTTCCATCATCTCTTCCAAAGTTATGTTCCAATATCTTTTTGTCATTTATCCCCACACTCTCTCTCTTTTTTTTTTCAAATTCTTTTTATTTGAAAAAAAAAGATCTGATATCCTGAAATCGAAATAAATAATTGTTCCGATGGAACCTTCTCTTCTACCGAAGATTTGCCATTGATGCACGATCAGGCCATTCATTTTTTTCTATTCGTTATTATCTTTATTACTTTATACCAAATCAAATGACCGCGTATAGAAAGTTATAGCTATATAGTTAGAGAGATCAATCCCCTCTTAGGAATCAGTAAATCCTAGAAATGATTGCTCTGATGTATCGCATAAATTCTTTGAAATGCAAAAATCAAATAATTCTCTGTGGTGGAACAAAATATTTCTAACTTCTCTCTCGAATAAGTTCTTTTTTTTGCTTTCCAGGGGAATGTTGTTATGTTGCCTTGAGCTTGAACGGTGCACTAATTTTTTGAATCCGGTACCAACGGGTATCACCCCCCCTAGAACAACGTTCTCTTTCAGACCTTTCAACCAATCGATACGACCCCGAAGAGCGGCTTTTGCTAAAACTCTAGCAGTTTCTTGAAAACTTGCTTCGGATATGAAACTTTGAGTATTCAGAGATGTTTTCGTTATTCCCAATAATAGGGCTCGGTAAGAGATCGTTTCTTCCAAAGCACGTCCCGTTCGTTCAGCTCGCAACAATCCAATTTGTTCGCCGGGTGAAAAAACATTAGACATTCCATCTTCTGAAATCAAGACCTTTGATGTTATTTGACGCACAATAATTTCTATATGTCTATTATGGATCTGCACTCCCTGGGATCGATAAACCTTTTGGATCTTATTAACCAAAGAAATACGACTTTGCACTATAGTTAGCTCAGCACCAATCAAGAATCCCCAGGGAATGCCAAGAATTCTTGTTATACGCTCATTCCAACCTTCAACTCTCTTTTCTAGGTTCATCGATATTGACTCAATCGAACGCACTTCTAACACCTGTTCTACTTTTGGAAGACCCTGTGTTATATCACCAGATCGCGATTTTTCATATAGAAATGTAACTAATATATCTCCTTCATAAAGGATTTCCCCGTAATGTCCATAAACAGTTGCTCCTGGAGTCGCCAAATAAGGGTGAGCCGATCTTATTACTACAGAATCCATTTGAACAATTAGAACTTGACCCGATTTTAGGTGCGGTCCGTTTTTAGCTATACATACATTTTCACAAATAAATTGCCCAAGGCTAATTATTGTAGATGTTTTTTCACAATAATTAGGATGGAGAAAATTCCAATGAAAATGGAATGAATTCAAAACAATGTTACTGCGTAGATCGGGCTTATAAATTCTCCCGTTTTCGTCTATTAAATAATATTTAAATACTTGAAAAGTTTCATTTAAATTGTCAAGTTGCAAATATTTCGTTACCAAGATCTGATTATGAGTTATTAAACAGTAAAATAAATCAAAATTTGCAACAACTTGAGGGACTCTTCCTAAAGGACCTAACGAATTCCTAATTGAAATTAGAGGATCTCTTTGAATTGATTCTTTTCTACCATTATGATATTTTACATCGTTGACTGGACCCATTTCAAAACAATTAGATGATGACAAAATTATCAAAGATCGGCACTCCTTATTTTTAGTGAACGGCATACGAATAGTTCCATGATTTTGGCTAAATGATTGGGGAATCTTTGCCTTCGAATAAAAGGGATTGATATTGGTGTAATCTGACTCATTATCAGAGACCAATCCTGAACTGGACGGATCATTCCTTTTTCTGATATAGGAAATGTGGGATTTCACTAAGTCAATTCTTAGGAAATCTCGAATTAGACCGTTTGTACTTACTTCAACAAAGGAAGCGCGGACCTTTTCGATAGAAGAATTTTTTTTGTCTTGATCCCAATTCAAGACTAAACAAGTCCGAACTAATTGAATGCTTGTGTCAGAAATTCCCCGAATTGGTTTTCCATTTCCATAAAGAATATAATTGACAACTTTAAGTTCGAGATTATCCCTTTCCTGCAACAGATCCTGGGGGAAAAGTTTTAAGAAATTTATATGGTCTCCTATTTCATATATAATTACGGGTCGAACCAAAACAAAAGACTTTTTCTTGGTAGGTGTGATCCATTGGACATAGATCCAATTTTTCCGTTTTTTTGATTCCTTAGAATTTTTTTTTTTTACCGTCCCGGGTGGTATCAAGATGACACTGTGTCGGGATATCTTATCCATCTCTCCAGGAAAATGGATATCTCCAGAAAAGATTTTTAGTTCAATCTTTTTTTTTTTCTTCTCCACTCGGACCAATCCGCCTACTCGGCTTCTTATATTGAAAGTTATTGGTGTATCTACTCCAATGAGACTATTGTTCCGTACCATTATGGAGGAAGATTCGGGTAAAATATGCACTTCCTCGGGAATGAAAAAAAATCGATCTACTTTTTTCATTTGGTATTTTGGCTTAAATTCTTTGACTCCTCGATATTCAATTAAATCCTCGAGAGTCCTATATTTAGTAATTTCCGAACTCTTTTTTCTGTATTGAGGGTCGTCGAAATAAGCAAGAATACTATTTCTACGAAAAATACCATTGATAGGGATTTCAATCAAGATACCGGAAGGGGGCATTTTTTCTTTTTCGCGTTCTGGAATTGATTGAAATGGAATGATGAATCTATTTCTTCGCTTCTTTGCCAATAAATCCAAATTATCGTGGAGAATAGCAGCATATATGAAATTACAACGACCCATACATATAATTCGATTAAGACCAGAAGAATCAGGAATCGTTCTTTCTTTTTTACCAGAAGAATTTGAACTAAAGAATTTGTGTCTTACTTGATCATTACTAAGGTTAGAAATATATCTTCCTCTGGCAGAAAGAGAATGAATGTTCATTTGATCTTGATCTTTGTGGAGTGAAAAAGGGACTGCACCGGATTGGCACGACCCTCCCGATAATATCCATAAATGACTTGTTTTTGGTAAGATATGGACATTACTATATGTAAATTCGGGTGCATGGTACACATCGGTACTCCAATGCATTTCTCCCTCTGAGTCAGAATAAATATGTTTTCGAACCCTATCTTTCAAATTCAAAGTGTCTGTTCCCGCGCGAATCTCAGCAATCACTTGTTCTGATTCTACATATTGATCATTTTGAACTAATAGAAAACTTTTTGGTGGAATAGGCACGTTATGGATAATATCTTCACTTTCAATAGTTACATACAAGTCTATATAACATAGAAAAGCCGGATGCCCATGACGTGTACGTGTAGGATGAACTAAATCCTCATTGAATTTTATTTTTCCATTCGAAGGGGCTCGTATATGTTCTGCAGTACCCCCTGTGAATACTCCACCGGTATGAAAAGTTCTTAATGTTAGTTGAGTGCCGGGTTCTCCAATAGATTGACCTGCAATAATACCTACAGCTTCTCCCAGTTCCACCAAGTCGCCATGAGTAGGACTCCGGCCATAACACAATCGGCAGATCCAAGATGTACTCCTACAAGTAAAGGGGGTTCGAATAGATATTGGTTGTGTTTGAAAGGTTATCAATCGATTGACAAGTCCAATTCCAATATCTTGATTTCGAATGGCAATGCATCGCGAACCTATATATATATCGTCTGCTAATACACGACCAATTAATGTTTGTATCAAAATTCTTTCTGGCATTTTCCCGTTCTGAGGACTTACCGAAACCCCTCGAATGGTGCCGCAATCTATTCTACGTACAACAATGTGTTGAACTACTTCAACAAGTCTGCGTGTAAGATATCCAGCATCTGATGTTCGTACAGCAGTATCCACAACTCCTTTGCGGGCTCCGTAGCAAGAAATGATATATTCCGTTAAAGACAGTCCTTCACGTAAATTGCTTTGAATGGGTAAATCAATCATTTGTCCTTGTGGATCCGACATTAATCCTCTCATACCTACTAATTGGTGTACTTGAGATACATTTCCTCTAGCTCCCGAAAAAGACATTATATGGACTGGATTAAAAGGGTCAGTCATCCTAAAATTAGGATTCATTTCTTGTCGCAAATATTCACTTGTAGCATACCATATCTCAATAGATTGACGTAATTTTTCCACTGCATGTACATTCCCATAATGATGGTGTTTTTCCAAAATCAAAGTTTGTTGTTCAACATCTTGGACTAACCATCCCTTAGAGGGTATTGTTAAAAGATCATCAATGCCTAATGAAATGGATGTAGCAGTAGCTTGCTGAAAGCCAAGAGCCTTTACTTGATCCAGGATGTGTGATGTATATGCCATTCCAAAGTGATCTATTAATCTGCTAATAAGTCGTTTAATGGCAGTTCCATCTATCGCTTTATTGTGAAAGACTAGATTGGCCCGTTCTGCCATAAGTACCTCCATATTTCGCTCAGTGGGGTTTGGTTCGACAATGAGTTTGAGTCAATGATTGGAAAACTTCCTTTTCTTCATCTTGATTCGCGTAGAAGTTCAAGAACTATGATCCTAGTGGAACCGGAGAGACCCGAATTCACACCGGGATCATCAATTTTCTTAGTTTAGATACCATATGTATGATTAGATATCATATGAGTAGGCTCTGCAAAAGCCTTGTATAGCTTCTTCGATTTCTCGATAAAAAGAAATATGACCAACAGTGGTTCGAATGTATATACAACAAATTTCTTTTTTTATACTTATTAGATAGTGTCCATAAATTTCATGATAGGTACCCAAAGATTCGTAGTGAATTTCGATCGGAGCTTCTCTTGAAGAAATAACGCGTTGATCTAGTCGCCACCGGAGCCACAAAGGGCTATTTAAATGGATTCTTTTTTGTCGATAAGCTCCAATTACATCATAGGAATTACAAAAAAAAGGTTCTTTTTCTTTCTTATAGTTATTATTGTTGATTCTTTCATTTTGATAATTTCTGCGATTCCACGGATTATACCTATTTGCACAAATACCTCGACGATTCCCGCTCGTTAATATGTAAAGCCCAATAAGCATATCTTGAGTTGGTACGCAAATGGGATCCCCAATAGCAGGAGATAAGAGATTCATATGGGAAAACATAAGTAAACGAGCCTCTGCTTGAGCCTCCAAAGATAAAGGCACATGAACAGCCATTTGATCTCCATCAAAGTCTGCATTGAACCCCTTACAAACTAATGGATGTAAACAAATAGCACGCCCTTCCACCAAAATGGGTTGGAATGCTTGTATACCTAATCTATGCAGAGTGGGCGCTCTATTCAACAATACGGGATGCCCCTGCATAACTTCTTGAAGGATTTCCCATACAATGGGTTCTTTTTCCCGAATTTGACTTTTAGCAACTCCTATGTTCGAAGCAAAATGTTTTCTAATTAGACCACGAATTACAAATGTCTGAAAAAGCTCTATTGCTATTTCGCGGGGCAATCCACATTGATGTAATGAAAGTGAGGGACCTACGACAATGACAGAACGCCCTGAATAATCAACCCGTTTGCCAAGCATAGTCTCGCGAAATCTTCCCTCTTTTCCCTCAATT